TGCATCCAAAGGTGCACGTACGGTTCCTCAGGGATACAATTTTGCCCTAATCAACCGACTTCATCGAGAAAGATTACTTTTTTTAGGCCAAGAGGTTGATAGCGAGATCTCGAATCAAATTGTTGGTCTCATGGTATATCTCAGCATAGAAGATGATACTAGGGATCTTTATTTGTTTATAAATTCTCCAGGCGGATGGGTAATACCAGGAATAGCTATTTATGATACTATGCAATTTGTGTCACCGGATGTACATACAGTATGTATGGGATTAGCCGCTTCAATGGGATCTTTCATTCTGGTCGGAGGAGAAATTACCAAACGTCTAGCATTCCCTCACGCTTGGCGCCAATGAGTTTTTTTATTTGAGAAAAAAAAGAATACTATGCCTTCGCTGTATCGAATATGAATCAAATAAAGAATAAGTAATAATAGCATGGCACTTCGAGTTCGATATGAACAAACCATTATTGTTTTTTTTCTAACATGAGATTTTGTATCGAGATAGTAGTATGAAAGAAGGGTTATTCCCAATTTGATTTTATGTGTCAAGCAAGAGTAATTTTAAGCGTCACAAACCATTATTCTTCCACACCAGAAGTCTCTTTTTTATTTTTATTTTATGAGAGAAAGAGTCAAAAAAAATGGAAAAAATCATTTTCTCCTTCTTGGATCGTATCAAAAAGAAACTTTGGGATTGCTAAACCACAAACGAGAGAAATATATAAAGCAACAGAACCATCATAGTATCTTTTTTACTACTACGAAAGGAAGGGTGGTAAATGGATCATTTAACGATTTGGATCGGATGGGTTCTATTTATTCTTTTCGATAGAATTTCTTCTATCGAAAAAATCAATTCCATTGCAGAGCCGTATGCAATGTACAAAAGATGCCCGTACGGTTGTTTAATTCTATTTTTTATTGTTATTTTGATTCCCCCTTACTTTAACCCAATCGTGCGATATATAGATAGAAGAACCGTTCATTATGTTATATCAATATCATCAGGGTTATGATTCACCAACCTGCTAGTTCTTTTTACGAGGCACAAGCAGGGGAATTTATCCTGGAAGCAGAAGAACTATTGAAGCTTCGCGAAACTCTCACAAAAGTTTATGTACAAAGAACGGGCAACCCTTTATGGGTTATATCCGAAGATATGGAAAGGGATGTTTTTATGTCAGCAACAGAAGCCCAAGCTCATGGCATCGTTGATCTTGTAGCGGTCGAAAATGAAAATACTGGGGATTCCTTATAAATATACGAAATCCATTGAGAAATTCGAATTTTCCGTGTGAATAGAAATCATTCATAATAATCAACCATCAGGTTAAGATCGATCTAAGCCAACCCGCTCTATTCTATCTAGAATGAGATTCTATAGACACGCCATGCCAACCATTAAACAACTTATTAGAAACGCAAGACAGCCAATAAGAAATGTCACGAAATCTCCCGCTCTTCGAGGATGTCCTCAGCGTCGAGGAACATGTACTAGGGTGTATGTGCGACTCGTTCAGTTCAGATCATGAGTTTGAAGAAATGTTTCCAGTATCAACGACCACTACCAATGAATTAGGATAGATAGAGTGGAAGACGGCCATTTCATTGACTATTATCTAAAAATGAAGATCTATAATATACCTAATTATGTTATGAATTTATGGTTTCTATTGGTGCAAATCCAATCACTCTGTTTGAGATGAGAAGGAATTCTCCATTGGTAACAAATAGTTATCCATTAAGCGGAGGAAAAAGGTTATGCTCCTATTCTTGAAAAAACGGACTAACAGGGTCAGCTACCTAGCCAACTTTCAGAATTAAATGCCGTCACTGTATGGATAGCTTTTTTGTGAAAAGGACTATTACTTTAGAATTAGAATTTAAAAAAGAATTCTAATTGAAAAATGGATGGGTAGAGCCAAAGAGTGTGAACTATACAAGTTCACAATAAAATTTGATGAAATGAAAGAAGAGGCTCCGGTGTATAGAGAGGACCTCACCGTTTCAGAAGTTGCCATAGAAACGAGGGAACCCACTATTCTTTTTTATTTAGTAGCAGTCGAATTTCTTATTTCCAGGCGAGATACCTTGAATAAAGAAAAAATCGTGGTCGGGAAGGTCATAGTCGCAAAAGCCATTGGGATTTATATTTTATATATCGGAAGAATCCGTTTTGTTATTAATCGACCGGAGGAAAAGGATGACTGAAAGAATAGAAATCAATTAGTTATTCAAGAAAGTTTCATTTGATTCAATGACCAGAGTTAAACGAGGATATACAGCTCGGAGACGTCGAAAAAAGATTCGTTTATTTGCATCAACCTTTATAGGGGCTCATTCAAGACTTACTCGAACGACTACTCAACAAAGAATGAGAGCTTTGGTTTCCTCTCATCGAGATAGGAGCAGGAAAAAGAGAGATTTTCGTCGTTTGTGGATCACTCGGATAAATGCGGTAACTCGTGAGGGTAGGCTATTCTATAGTTATAGCCTATTCATCCACAATCTGTACAAGAGACAATTGCTTCTGAATCGTAAAATACTTGCGCAAATAGCCCTATCAAATAAGAATTGTTTTGATATTATTTCAAATAAAATCATCAATCAAAAATAAAATACAAATCAAATAAAGGAATAAAAGAATCTTAATAGAATCTATTATACAGGAAACAAGAATGATTGAAACAGGATTTCCCGGAGAATGGACTCCGGGAAGATAGAAGAAAAAGAAATTAAGATTTGAGTAGTAGGAATAAACGAACATCTTTCAATAAAAAAAGATTTCTTCCCCATTTTTCCTTTTTTAGAATACAAGAATCAAATCTGGATTCTAGTTTTTTTCGAGCAAAACATTAATATGAGCTTGAGTTCCGATTGGAGTTTTGAGGAGTCTATCTATTTATTTTTGGTTCTAGGACCAGTAGTTCTAGGGATCGACTCCACTCTCTCCAATTGTTTCTCATTATTACGAAAAGGTAACGAAGATAAAATACGAGCTTGTTTTATAGCAATAGTAATTAATCGTTGTTGTTTCAAGGTCAACCTATTCGTCCGTCTAGATAAGATTTTTCCTTGTTCACTAATAAATCGACTAATTAAACTCATGTTTCTATAATCGATTCGATCCCCCGATCCAATTGGGGGTAAACGCCTACGAAAAGATCGCTTGGATTTACGAAAAGGTTGTTTGGATTTATCCATGGTTTGCTTATTCCTTGTTTGTTTATTCCTTATATCTAAAATAATCTCTAAAATAGAATTCTATTTTTTTCTTATTCATTTAAGATTCGACCAAAATAGGATTTGGTTTGTATTTTTGTATTATATATGTTAAGATGTAAAGTTCTTACTCTTCCCGCTACTTGGAAAAATCACACACGCATTCTGTTCCATCTATTTCTTTATTTCCCCATGAATCGTATACTTTTGACAATAGCGACAAAATTTTCTAAATTCTAATCGATTGGGTGTATTGTGTCGATTCTTTTGAGTAATATATCTAGAAATGCCCGGCGATTCTTTATTGACACCCTTTCGAACACAACAGGTACATTCCAAAATCACTATAATTCTGATATCTTTACCCTTGGCCATGAACCTCCTTTTCCTTTTGGATCGACTTCACTTTAGAACTCTCCTTATTTTATTTTTGATCCGAACCAAATAAAAAGAAAATAAAAAAAGAATCTATATTCTATATCTATATTAAGAAAAGTTACTAACTAGAAATGTAATTTGTAAATATTGAATTCTTAGAATTCGAATGACTTCGAAGTACTATAATCTAAAATCTAATTACTATAACTATAAAGAAAGAAACTATAAAGAAAGAGAGTCCTATTCATTAATAGAAGAATATTAAGAATATCATAATAATTAATTAATACAATTTTTTCTAACTAGGAATTATTCCTATCCTAATCTCAGTATTTTCTTCTTTCTATGTTAGAATCTCGTGGAACCGCCCCTAGACTGGATCCACATTTCCATTTCTTTTCCCCCAAATTCTATCGTAGATTCACTGTATTTTGACTTAGGTTCGATACACTTTTTCTTTCTCTTTCTTTTTTTTTAGGATAGGAAAGAAAAAGGGAGCAAAATTGGAGCCATGTTACGTAGAATTGTATTCAAATCTTCTTCATTTCTTCACAGATCCATACAAGAATTCAATCAGGATTAAAAAAAGGGGAATGACAAGGCATCTGGAAATAAACGATTAATTTCTATCAATAGACCTGCTAAAGACCCAAACCATAGAGTGGTTAGCACAGGTGCCGTTGAGAGATATGTTTTTATATCTCGCATTGAAAATCCTCCTTATTCTTTTATTTTCTATTTTTTTTTCTTATTTATTTTAATTCTTTATTTGTATTGTATATTGTAATACATATATAGTCCTAGTTCGATATTCTAATACATAGATCATAGATAACCCGATCTTTTAGTTCAAGATCATTTGTTTTTGCTCGAAATGAAATTAGAATTAGGAATTACTAACTAAAATGCATATGTACAATGACCCAGCAGATGAAATTCTGCCGCCCCCTAAAACAAAGAATGACAAGAACATTCTCTACCTATCTATATAGGTAGAGCAAAAAAGAAGGATGTGGAAAACAAGACATGGATTTTATACAATGACACTGTACAACAATTTTGAAAAGGGATGTAGCGCAGCTTGGTAGCGCGTTTGTTTTGGGTACAAAATGTCACGGGTTCAAATCCTGTCATCCCTACCTATTATTTCTCCTATGGACAGTTACGAGGGATTCATTGAGTAAGATCGGGAAATTTTGGACATAATCTTTTATTTTTACATACTATATGTACACAATACACGCGAGGAGGTAAAAAAATCCTTTTCTTTACTTCTTTACAATCGTATCTACTGTTATAGGATATAAGAAAGCGCTCTTAGTTCAGTTCGGTAGAACGCGGGTCTCCAAAACCCGATGTCGTAGGTTCAAATCCTACAGAGCGTGATTCCGTTTATG